TCTTTTTCCTTTCCTTTATCTGTTGATGTAAAATGATGCTGTATTTAATATAAAATTCTTACAATGAAAGAGATTATCATATTTCCACAATTCAATTTTAAGTGGATGGGAGATCTATAAATTTCTTTTTCATGGTTGTAGAGGCAGTTTTTGTTAGAATCCCCCCTTTTTATTTTAAGGAATTTGTTAATTGTCCAGTAACAAATATGATTCGATGAAAGAAAGTGAAAAAAGAATAAAATAATTGGAATCAATAGTTGTAATGAATTGTTGGATTGGATCTCAATCCAAATTTGGATCTAGCTACAAGGAAGAGGCTTTATTTTAAAATATCGAACGAGGAAACATAGTATTCCATAAAAATGGAATTCAAAATAATAATTCAAAAAGAGTTTCGTTTTTAAATGAAGTTACACGATCCAGTTCGTTTATTCTCGACGACTTGGTTGATAGGAATCGCGAGATGGCTAGATCTTAGAAATGATGAATCGGTTTCATTTTATATGCCTGTTACTTTCTCTTTTTTCGTGCCGTCTATAATGATAGATGAATCCAAAACTTTCAATTGGACTTATTATTTCAATTGGTATTTTTGTATATCTTCCTATGTTAGAAAAATGGAAACTTAGGTAAATACTTTAGAAACATATGTATAAAAATACCATATTTCATTTAGCCCTTTCATGCTTACTATAACCAGTTATTTCGGTTTTCTACTAGTGGCTTTAACTATAACTTCAGCTTTATTTATTGGTCTGAGCAAGATACGACTTATTTAAAATTTCTATTTGAAAGAAACAATTCAGAAAGGAAATGCTTCTGTGAGATTCTGTGTATTCTAGAGTTATTTACCATGTCAATTGTCAATTCTTGGTCATTGAGATTCACATCAATTCGGATTAATATTTAGGTATAGATATTACCGCTTTTTTTCTCCTTTTCAAAAAATTGAAATGATTGAAGTTTTTCTATTTGGAATCGTGTTAGGTCTAATTCCTATTACTTTGGCTGGATTATTCGTAACTGCATATTTACAATACAGGCGTGGCGATCAGTTGGACCTTTGATTAATTCACATTTCTTTTTTTGATTGGCCTCCTCCTTTCTTTAATCCACAGGAGGTCAAATTCTAATTGTTGTGCAAGCGACTGAATCCATTTCAGTCTAATTGAATTCATGAAGAAAAAATCACGCTCTGTAGGATTTGAACCTACGACATCGGGTTTTGGAGACCCACGTTCTACCGAACTGAACTAAGAGCGCTTTCTTATCAGAATAGAAAAGGATGTAAAGAAAAGATTTTTTTTAAACTAATCCATTTTCATTTTCTATCTATATATTCTATAGTTTCATAAAAATGAACTTCCGCGCAACGCAATTTGAATCGATCTCAGCTGATTCCTCGTTACTGCTCAACGGGGCAGTAATAGGTAGGGATGACAGGATTTGAACCCGTGACATTTTGTACCCAAAACAAACGCGCTACCAAGCTGCGCCACATCCCTTCAAATTGTTCTACAGTATAATTGTAGAGAATTCCTTTCTTGTTTTCCACATCCCTATTTCCTGCATTGAGACACACAGCTTTTCTGTCCATTTCGTCTTTTTTGGCCTCATTTAACATATTTTTACATATAATAATAAGAAAAGGAAATCTTATGGATCGTTGTACATTTCAATTGGAATTAGGGATTCCGTGTACAACTCTAAACGGCCCTTAACTACATATGCATCTAATCATATATGCATTATCTTTATGTATTACAATAAAAAAGGAGGTTTTTCAATGCGAGATCTAAAAACATATCTCTCCGTGGCCCCAGTACTAAGTACGTTATGGTTCGGGGCTTTAGCAGGTATATTGATAGAGATTAATCGTTTTTTCCCCGATGCGTTGACATTCCCCTTTTTTTCATTCTAGCTATTGACACCGGAAGGAATGAAGAAGATTAGAAATAGAATCAAATATCTGTGACTAATCCCCCCTCCCTATTTTCTCTTTTTTCCCTTTTTTTTTTCTAATTTTTAGAATTTAGAATAAGGGACGAAAGAGAAAGAATAAAAATGGATTCAACGTCTGCGAGACTCAGGTTCAAATTCGAATTAAAAATAGAGACGTGGGGGTAGAGTAGGAAAATCGGGGTCTAGGGCAAGAATACAAGATCTTTAACTGCCCTTCGGAGTTAAATAGAATTTCGAACTCATTCTCATTGTCTTGCTTATTATTTACTATGGCTTTTATGGCTTTGCTTTGATTTAATTGATTTTGATCTTTTAGAGTTGGATTTCAAGTTAATAACTTTTATTTTTTCCTTCCTTTCTTTTTCTTCATTTCGAATCAAAATAGAAGAGTTGAGTAAATCAAAAATCCAAAGGAGGTTCATGGCCAAGAGAAAAGATGCGCGGGTAACGGTAATTTTGGAATGTACCAGTTGTATACAAAACGGTGTTAAGAAGGTATCAACGGGTATTTCCAGATATATTACTCAAAAGAACCGGCACAATACGCCCAATCGATTAGAATTGAGAAAATTCTGTCCCTATTGTTACAAACATATGATTCATGGGGAAATAAAGAAATAGATTGAACCGAGTATGTCTTATCCTTGAAAGGAGAAAAATGACATTATATAGAACACATTGAAATATAAATAGAAGATATTGCATTTAAATAAAAAGAATCCTATTTGGAGTTAAAATTACAATTAAGAAATATTTCGGGATAAGAAATAAACTAAACAAACAAACCATGGATAAATCCAAGCGACCTTTTCTTAAATCCAAGCGATCTTTTCGTAGGCGTTTGCCCCCGATTCAATCGGGGGATCGAATTGATTATAGAAACATGAGTTTAATTAGTCGATTTATTAGTGAACAGGGAAAAATATTATCTAGACGAGTAAATAGATTGACCTTGAAACAACAACGATTAATTACTATTGCTATAAAACAAGCTCGTATTTTATCTTTGTTACCTTTTCTCAATAATGAGAAACAATTTGAAAGAATCGAGTCGACCACTAGAACTACTGGTCTTAGAACCAGAAATAAATAGGCTTATTTTTTGTTCACTTCAATCAGAATTCCAATTTGAACTCAAACATGGATTGGTGTTTTATTTGACAAATCTTAGAATCCAGATTATTGTGTCGTAAAAAAAAAAAACGAATCGGAAAAAAAAAGATTTTTTTATTGAACGTGTTCATTCATTTTGACTACTTTAGCGCATTTCTCATAGTAATTTTGACTTCAACTCCACCCTCCCGGAGTTCATTCTCCGGGGAACCCCATTTAAATTATTTCGGTGTATTCTTTCCAATCTACTTTTTCTCTGATTTCGTTGGAAATCATATAAAGACAATTCCTATTTGATATAGCTATTTGGGCCAGTATTTTACGATTAAGAAGCAACTGCCTCTTATATAGATCATGTATTAATTTACTATAACTATAAGATACTCCCTTTTCTCGAATTACTGCGTTTATTCGAGTGATCCACAAACGACGAAAATTTCTCTTTTGCTTATCTCTATCCCGATGAGCCGAAACCAAAGCTCTTATTTTCTGTTGAGTAATAGTTCGAGTAAGTCTTGAGTGAGATCCTCGAAAACTTGATGCAAATAAACGAATTTTTGTTCTACGTTTCCGGGCTATATATCCGCGTTTAACTCTAGTCATTGAATAAATAAAATTTTGACAAATAACTAATTGATTTTTTTCTTTCAGTTATTATTTTTCCCGTCCTGGCCTATTAATAACTAATAACCAAACGGATTTTTCCAATGTATAAAATACAAATTCCAATGGCTTTGGCTACTATAACCTTCCCGACCACGATTTTTTCTTTTTTGGGGTATTTTACTGGGAAATATGAAAGAAATTGTGGGTTTCCTCGTTTCTATGGTTACTTCTTAAACGGTGAGGTCTTCTCTATACACCGGAGCCCTTACTTCATTTAATATTTCATCAATGTTATTGGTAACTTGTATAGTTCACACCACACTCTTTGGCTCTACCTATGAATTATCCAGTAACAGGTCTTTCACAATGAGACCCGCCTATACAGTAACGGTATTTAATTAGGAAAGTTAGCTGGGTAGCTGACCCTCGTAGTCCGTTCTTGACTGAGCGAGAACTTCTTTTTTTTTTTTTTTTATTTTAATAAGATTTTTCCGCTTAATGGATAATCAGTTGCTACCAATGGAGAATTGTTTCTCATCTTAAATTCAGGTGATTGAATTTGCACCAACGGAAACCATAAACTTTATACACAATAGAAGGATAGATTTGCTTATTTTTAGATAGTGAATGGAGTTCCTTCTTCCATTCTATCCTATTCATTAGTACTGATCAGTCATACTGGAAGCAGTTTTCTTGCTTTTTCCTGTCAGCTCATGATCTAAACGAGTCGCACATACACCCTAGTACATGTTCCTCGACGCTGAGGACATCCCCGAAGAGCGGGGGATTTCGTGACATTTCGAATGGGCTGTCTTGTATTTCTAATAAGTTGTTTAATAGTTGGCATGTTGAGTCATATATATAATGGGCTGGTTTAGATTGATCCTAACCGGATTTTTGATTTATTTATATAGTAAACTCGGAGATAAAATATCAAATCACAGATTTGCACAAAATCCACTTTTTCATTCAACTGCTACAAGATCAACAATTCCATAAGTTTGGGCTTCTGTTGCTGACATAAAAACGTCTCTTTCCATGTCTTCAGATACAACCCATAAAGGTTTACGCGTCCTTTGTACATAAACCCTTGTGATGGTTTCGCGTAGTTTCAGCAGTTCTTCCGCTTCCAGGATAAATTCTCCCGTTTGTGCCTCATAAAAAGAACTAGCAGGTTGATGCATCATTACCCTGATAATAGAAGGTTTCTCTATCTGGTGTGATGAAAGAAACAGAAAAGAAAGATAAAGAATAATAGGAAAAAGGATAGAATTGAACAACCGTACGGGCATTATCTTTTATGCATTGCATACGGCTCTATAATCAAATTGACCCCTAACTTTTCCATTCAAGAAAGATAAAAAATAGAATCTATTAGCCCCAGATGGGTAAATGATCAAAATGCCACCCTTCTTTTTTTTTTCGGAGGAGTTCAAAAATACTATGATGGCTCCGTTGCTTTCTATTTTAAAATGGATTTTTTTTGTCTTTGATTCAGCAATCCCAAAGTTTCTTTTTGAGCCAATTAAAAAAATTTGGTTTTTTCGCACTCTTTTTTTTTATAACTTAAATATTGTTAAGAGCCCGTTAGTGTAAAAACAAACAAGTTTGTGACGCTGAATTGGACTTCCGATAGATAAGAGAAAGTCGGAAATATCTTTTATCTCATACTACTCTCTCGATACATAATCAAATCTTTTGAAAAAAAAAATACAAAATTTTTCATATCGAATTCGAAGTGCCATGCTATTATTACTTAATATTCATATGGCGAAGGCATAGTTTTCTTTTTTCTCTCAAATAAAAAAACTTCATTGGCGCCAAGCGTGAGGGAATGCTAGACGTTTGGTAATTTCTCCTCCAACCAGAATAAAAGATCCCATTGACGCGGCCAATCCCATGCATATTGTATGGACCTCTGGTCGTACAAATTGCATAGTATCATAAATGGCTATTCCGGGTATTATCCATCCACCAGGGGAGTTTATAAACAAATACAGATCTTTAGTCTCATCCTCGATACTGAGATATACCATAAGACCAATAAGTTGATTCGAGATCTCGCTATCAACCTCTTGGCCTAAAAAAAGTAATCTTTCTCGATAAAGTCGGTTGAGTAGGGTAAAATTGTATTCCTTAGGAACCGTACATGCACCTTTTGATGCATACGGTTCAAAAAAATTGCGAAGAAAAGAATCAATGTATAGATTCCAGTCCTCTTTCTTTTTCGGGTTTTTCTAATTTTTTAATGAAAGGGCTTTTTCTTCGATTTTTCAATAAAGATGAATTTTGATTTCTTCTTTGATAATAAAAAAAAAGGGTAAATAAACTTATCGAATTAACTTCTCATTGATGTATTCTTTCATCGAAATTCAATCCCAATTACGATGGTATTTTCTTGTTCCTGAATGGGTCTCTTTCATCTTTTTAGGTTTATGCTCTACTCCGGGTAAAGATTCGCCCGATTTTGATTTGCACATATAGGACAAATCTTCCCATCACCATTTCTTTTTGTTATGACTTTACAAATAATCATTTATGATACACATAGTAATCATAGATATATTACCAATTGGGTTTTTTTTTTAAACGGAGCCTGGATACTTCATTTTTTTCGTTCAGCCAAAGCCAACCATAAATTATTCTAATTGATATAATTCTATGAATTCCCCCAAATAATGCATTTAATTGCATTTCACGCTCCAATTTTTCGATAATTCAATTTCTCTTTCTTGGGCGAAACAGAGGATATCTCGGTCGGGGGAGAGAATGGGGAAATCCCATATGACCCAAGATATCTGACAAGTCGCACTATACGTCAACCCAAGATGCATCTTCCTCTCCAGGACTTCGGAAAGGTACTTTTGGAACACCAATAGGCATGGATTGAAAGAAAAAAGAACTAAATACTATATTTCACTTTGATGTGGAAACGTAACAATATGGTTTTATTGTCTTTATTTTTCTTGTCTTTATAATATTGGCTTTATCATATTTATTTTATCCATAGATTAGAAAAATTTAGAAAGAAAGACAAAATAAATAAAGGAATTTTTTTACGAATAGATCCTTCTAATGATAAATGAAGGATGGACAAATTTTCTCATAGAAAATGGTATCAATCCACCATTGCATATTGGTACTTATCGAATATAGAATAAATCTGTTTCTCTTTGTTCTTACGAACAGAATTCTTCCATTATTACGAATAGAATATAGAATCAATATTAACCTAACCCTTGTTAGGAAAAAATCCCCTGAACAGGGGAAGTCTATAGGATAATCATAGTATAATTTTTTCCAATGCAATAAAGTTACGTAGTGTCTATTTTTCTTCGATAAAGGGGTATTTTCCATGGGTTTGCCTTGGTATCGTGTTCATACCGTTGTATTGAATGATCCCGGCCGGTTGCTTTCCGTTCATATAATGCATACAGCTCTGGTTGCTGGTTGGGCGGGCTCGATGGCTCTGTATGAATTAGCAGTTTTTGATCCTTCTGACCCTATTCTTGATCCAATGTGGAGACAGGGTATGTTCGTTATACCCTTCATGACTCGTTTAGGAATAACCAATTCATGGGGGGGTTGGAGTATAACAGGAGGAACTGTAACGAATCCGGGGATTTGGAGTTACGAAGGTGTAGCTGGGGCGCATATTGTGTTTTCTGGCTTATGCTTTTTGGCAGCTATCTGGCATTGGGTCTATTGGGATCTAGAAATATTTTCTGATGAACGTACAGGAAAACCTTCTTTGGATTTGCCCAAGATCTTTGGAATTCATTTATTTCTCTCCGGGGTGGCTTGCTTTGGTTTTGGTGC